AAAGACAACCAAACGGTACTCACCCCGTGGATGGATTATAAATATCATATTACTTATAAGCAATACTAATCTTAAGCAATATGAATTTAAGTAATATTACTCAAACAGATCAAACATTTATGATGTTGATTTATCTTGACAAGAAATTATATACAGGATAAAATATGTATCACAAGCAATAAGGGCTATAGCTCAGTTGGTAGAGCACCTCGTTTACACGCGCGCCAATGTTTTTCAGGGGAATTCATCATACAATCCAATCACAAAAATTGTGATCTTAATCGATGCCTTACCCCAGAATTTTGGGGGAACAATAGCCTGGCAAGGGGTTCGGTCACATTGAGGTGCCTATTTAGGTGCCAAATAGACCCTATCGTGGATTTGAGATATTGATAAGGTGAATATTCAGTCTATTCAACGCTAGGCATAATGAGTCTAAGGACCTCAAAAAATCTCTTTTCATCCTATGAACTTTAAGGTGTATGAAGTTTCATAATTACATTTTGTAATCAGAACGATAGAGACTTCATTTAACTTAGGTTGATCTAGGCCAAAGGCAGACCTACGTCAAGATAACCCTCCCCTTGAAAGACTTTGGTAGTGCTCTTGGATCAGAATTCCAAATAATGAATCAGAGCACATGGAGCCATCTACTTTCTACTTTTCTTTTTTATATCAAGAAAAAATATGGCAGACTAACTGATATGTTGATCAGTTAATGAAAGAGCCCAATGCAAAAAAAAATGCATGTTGGGTCTTTGAAACAGTTCAGATCATTTTGATAATAAAAAGTTTGATCTGTTTTACCGAGAAGGTCTACGGTTCGAGTCCGTATAGCCCTATACGCCCTATACTAGAATATAAATTACTAGAATATAAATATAAAAAAGATAATATAAAACAAAATGATTAATAAAAATTCAATTGTATCATTTTTTTTTTTCATTATTGTTTGTTGCTTGGAACTATCGGATTGGTTAATCGAAATCAAAATTATTCCCATAAGCTTACGCTTACTCACGGCAAGCTTTTACTTTTAAAACAGAACATAAACCTGAAATAAACAAAAAGAAGTTTCTAATTCTAAGAGGAATTAGATATTTCTTTTGAATTCCCTTTCGTTAGGGAGAATTTGAGTTGAAAATAAGAGAATTTTTATATTTGGATAAGATTTAGATATAGATCTAAAGTTAGACTAACTAAAAAAAGAAAAATAAGTATAATGGAAAAATGAATTAATATAAATACGACTGTAAGAAGTGGCATCTTATTAAAAGTCCCAATGGATCTAGAAAGGACATGTTATGCTTGTGTACAAGTTTAAAAAATGAATACCTTTGATAAGTCTCATTATTAACAATGTCAAATAGGTCGTTGTATACCTTACCTTGATCCAGCAAAGTGTGATGGGTAGACTATTTTCTTTTTTGTATTCAATCAAGACAAATCCTCCGCTAGGATACAATAAAAGAAATATACCAACACCAAGATATTCTAAATCCTGAAATGGAAATTTCTAGCCAATGTCTTGCTTGTTCTTATTCTAAATCACTAAGAAAAAAAAAAGACCAAAGGACCTACCGATTCTATTCATAAAAATAGAAATCTAATATGTAAAGAAAAATAATTGAATTTCAATTTCAATAAATACAATTAGTAATTCAATATAATATAAATATAAAAAAGATAATATAAAACAAAATGATTAATAAAAATTCAATTGTATCATTTTTTTTTTTCATTATTGTTTGTTGCTTGGAACTATCGGATTGGTTAATCGAAATCAAAATTATTCCCATAAGCTTACGCTTACTCACGGCAAGCTTTTACTTTTAAAACAGAACATAAACCTGAAATAAACAAAAAGAAGTTTCTAATTCTAAGAGGAATTAGATATTTCTTTTGAATTCCCTTTCGTTAGGGAGAATTTGAGTTGAAAATAAGAGAATTTTTATATTTGGATAAGATTTAGATATAGATCTAAAGTTAGACTAACTAAAAAAAGAAAAATAAGTATAATGGAAAAATGAATTCTTGTTTTGATTTGGACTAACCAGCTATGATGACTTGACAATTCGATTTTAGATATAGATCTAAAGTTAGACTAACTAAAAAAAGAAAAATAAGTATAATGGAAAAATGAATTCTTGTTTTGATTTGGACTAACCAGCTATGATGACTTGACAATTCGAATCGAGTAAGCCGGTATATTTTTCACGTTCATGGGAGTGCGTCTATGTTTCTGCTTTACGAATATGATATTTTTTGGGCATTTTTAATAATATCAAGTCTTATTCCTATTTTGGCTTTTTTAATTTCCGGGGTTTTAGCTCCGATTAACAAAGGACCCGAGAAACTTTCTAGCTATGAATCGGGTATAGAACCGATGGGCGACGCTTGGTTACAATTTAGAATCCGTTATTATATGTTTGCTCTAGTTTTTGTTGTTTTTGATGTTGAAACGGTTTTTCTTTATCCCTGGGCAATGAGTTTCGATGTA